AAATGAAAATGGATTCTTCCTGGGTCGATGCCCGAGCGGTTAATGGGGACGGACTGTAAATTCGTTGGCAATATGTCTACGCTGGTTCAAATCCAGCTCGGCCCAATAAACCGCATGAATCTACCACGAAATGGTATAAAACCCCTTGTCCTTCAGAAAGACCCCATACGAAGATAAAAAAGAATTAAAATTTCTGCTAGATCCCTTATTTCCCCGGGATTGTAGTTCAATCGGTTAGAGCACCGCCCTGTCAAGGCGGAAGCTGCGGGTTCGAGCCCCGCCAGTCCCGACGGATCCAATAAATAAAAAAAATGCATTTTTCCCTTTTTATGAACTAGTAAAGAGTGTCGAGGGGTATACTTTCATTCCCAAAGCAAAAAGGAGTCTTGATTTCTTTTTTTTTTTTTTATTTTGGAGTAAGTGAGTCAGGAATCAAAAATTTGATTCGGTATGGATAAAAGAACTTCCTATGTTATACTATTCAAGTCTTGACGACGGGTTGATTTGATAGATCAGATATTGTTATTCATGATAGTGATCCGGTTCAAGATCATCGAGAGGTAATTCATTCATTGAATTTACAGACGATAGACAGAAGATTTATCATCTCTAGGGGATTAAATCCCGAGTTATTGCGAAGTAAAAAACCGATGAGATTATGGAAGTAAATATTCTTGCATTTATTGCTACTGCACTATTCATTCTAGTTCCGACCGCTTTTCTACTTATCATTTACGTAAAAACAGTCAGTCAAAATGATTAATTCAAATTCATTTGAATGAAACTTTCCTTCCAAGTTCTTAATCTTATCAAAAATTAACGAAGTCAAATGAAAGGGATTCCAATTTCACGTCTTAACTTAAATGAAATGGGCGCATTATAATCGTAAATTTTCTAAGAGATAGATAGTATGGTAGAAAAGGAAATTTTCTACCATACTATCTATTTATTCATCTATAAAGTTGTAATCTAGAATAAAGAGAAAGGCTTAAGTTTGTATATCTATATATCAATCTACAATATTCTCTTCATATATGTATATATTAATTCCATATATTATATTGTATGGAATTTACATAAGACCTAATTTGCTACATCTATTTGTTATTTATTCCGATCAATCTGAAATAATTCTTATCTTAGGATTCTAATTCCCTTCCTTTTACTAATAAGGAAGGGGAAACCTCACCTATTTTTAACGCCCGAACCGTGCTATGAAATAAGTCGATAAAGCATAAACTACCTTTCTAAAATTAGAATAGAAACCAAAGGGTAAATGCCCCATATGTAACTCGCCCGAGGCAAGATCTTATTATTGCCCAGCCTCTCCTTAAACAACGACTATCTCTATATCATTTCTCATAGAAAGTGTGTATACGTTTACCAAAACGACTTCTTTTTTGAAGAGTAAAGTAAAGGGGAAACAAAAAAAAAAAAAAGAAAAAGGTCCGGTCTTCCTTAGTATCCGTCTATAAAGTATAAAGATAGTAAGAGCCCATTCCCCATTGATTGAAATAGAAAATTTCGGAAGAATTTTAGGTTGGAATAAATTTCCAATCATCTGAATCCCTTTCTTTTCGAAGTACAAAGACGAGAATCGATGAAATATCTCTTTGATTGAAATAATATGATTCCTAGCATAGATTACTCCATTGGAATCCCATTGGATTCCAAATTCAGAGATTTTGATTTTAAATAGTTCAAAATGCGTTGCAGAACGATCTATAAAACAATCGATACGGTTTGATTCCTGAACTCAATTAGTAGTACTTCTAAAGCCCACTTCTTCCCCACACTACAAGTGAAAGGGAAAATGTAAAGACTACCATTAAAGCAGCCCAAGCGAGACTTACTATATCCATGTGCATTATGTCCCCTATCTCTATAAATACGAAGGAATTATTCCATTATTCCTCACTAATAATAGTGGAATTCATGCAGCAGAGTCAAAAAGGGGTTCTACCGAACACTATTGAAAAACCAACCCAATAAATCGATTATGATTTCGAGTTTTTTCGTGATTCAGGCGACACCCGGATTTGAACTGGGGAAAAAGGATTTGCAGTCCCCCGCCTTACCACTCGGCCATGCCGCCAAAATGATACAAAATGGATGCAATTTTTCCCGGATTCACTGAATTTTTATTGTACTTGCATTTTGACTTCTGTTTTCCTTAATCCTTTCTTTCCTAAAATAAAGGAAAGATCCCTTTTTGATTGGATTTGATCCATCCCTTTGATTGATTGTATAGTATCTGAAAACACACAATGCTAAAAACATTATCTCGTTTTTCTATTGAGAAATCAAATGTGTATTTTTCAGACGAGAAATTTAAACCGTTGACTCCTTACTTCGAGATTCTGGGATTTGAATTTCAAATTGTGTTTTCCTAATGACAAAATACAAATTGAGGCAGAACTAATCAGTATTGATTTTTTCAATCAAAAAATATTTCTCAATTTCAATTATAACAAAACATATGAGTATATGTAAACCCCAG